ATCAATTGGCAAGAGGTCAACGATTGCGTGAGTTACTGAAACAATCCCAATCAGCCCCTCTCACCGTGGAAGAACAGGTAATGACTATTTATACCGGAACAAACGGTTATCTCGATGGATTAGAAATTGGACAAGTAAGAAAATTTCTCGTTCAGTTACGCACTTATTTAAAAACGAATAAACCTCAGTTCCAAGAAATAATCTCCTCTACCAAGACATTAACCGCTGAAGCAGAAAGCTTTTTGAAAGAAGGTATTCAAGAGCAACTGGAACGTTTTATACTTCAGGAGAAATGATAAAGAAAAGAAATGGATCATTCCTTTTTTTGATTCTTTAGTCAATTTTATTCTTTAATTAAATTTGAAAGAAATTCTATAAATAGAAGTATATAAGTTAAGTATATATATAATATAAAGAAGTATATAACTAATATCTGTTTAATATTAAATCTTAAAGCATTCAGAATTTCTTTATTATTCTATTTCTTTCTTATCTTTTTTCTAAATAGAATAAAAATATATTCTATATAATATATAGAAATGGAAATAATATATAGAAATGGAAATAATAGATAAATATCAATATATTTATATCTATATTGATATTGCGTCCAATAGGATTTGAACCTATACCAAAGGTTTAGAAGACCTATGTCCTATCCATTAGACAATGGACGCTTTTCGTTTTTTTTTGACTTTCCAATTGTTAATGTGCGAAATCTTTTTAGCAATTGTGTATTGAAGTGAATTCAATACACAATTGCTATTAGACAATTCAAAAATTTCTCTAATATCTAATAAAAGGGGCAATTTAGAGCGGGTAGCGGGAATCGAACCCGCATCGTTAGCTTGGAAGGCTAAGGGTTTTAGTCGACGTCGATTGATCATTTTTATATTTTTAACGTCTCTAATTCAAAACCGAACATGAAACTTTGGTTTCATTCGGCTCCTTTATGATGGATGGAGAAATTCCCCCAAAAAATAAGACGGGAACGAAATCAAAATTCGACCCATAACATCTATGTTAGCTTTTTTTTCTGTCTGGGTGCTTTCACAGAAAATTTTGCTTTCTAGATGATCCTTCTAGAAGATAGAAAAGGAGAACTCGAACAATCTTTCTAGTTACTTCGTTCTTTATTTCTATTTAACGGAATCCTTAGGAAAAGTATTTTGTTTCCACCGAGCTAAAACAATATAATATGTCGATGTCTTTAGTAAACTAAAGTTCTCGTTTAATAGCTATTTTGCTTCAATTTTTCTATACCAAACAATAAATAGAACTGAAGATTTAGTTACGATTAGAAAGAAACTTTTCTGGCTTTATCCATGGATCCTCTTGTTATACTTATTGAATTGTAAATAGTCATCCAATTCAAAAATTATGTTTCGAAATTTCATAATCCAAATTTACAATTGATTAGAGTCTTTGGCTACAAATTTCGAGAATCTATAATCTTCCTTGAATCTTTCATTGAAAGGTAAAGGACTAAATCCTTTTAAGAAATAAAGTTTTTGATCGGAAGATTAATCAAACCGAGAGACCCTTTAACTATTAAAGGGGTTAAAGGAACGAATCACACTTTTACCACTAAACTATACCCGCTACAATGCAATTATTGCATATAAATTGACCTTTTGTCGAACAAAGTAATCGGGAGTGTAATAAAAAAACCTGAAAAAATATTATAAAATTCTAGTGTTGACGCGTAGGCTTAATAAAATTAGTCCAAGCGGGTTCTTTTTTTTTTTTTTCAATTTTAGATCTTTTTGTTTCTAAAAATCCATCGGATGAGTCTTTTTAACTTTAACTTTAACAAAAAAAAGGCCCGGCTGGGGACTGACCAGGCCAGGCTATTAAAATAAAAAAGATCTTTTACTTGTGTTTGGACGAGACAAAATTAAAAAAGGATTCCCTATTTCTATTATTGTGGTTTTATTTATTTCTCTTTCGAGTTCGAGCCTTTTCTTTATCTAATCTTTATCTACATTTTTTAGGTAATTAGGTAAATAGAATTACTGAGAAAGTTCTATAAAAAAAGTTATATAATAGTAATATATATATATTAAAATATAGAAAATGAAAAAAAATATATATATAATAAAGTAATAAAGAATAATCTATACAAAAAAAAGAAAGTTTTTTAAGAATAAAGCGGAGAAGTTTTTTTTCAAGCCTTTTTTTTCTAATGGAACCTAATAAGTATCCCTTTTCGATTAGGAGAGATGGCTGAGTGGACTAAAGCGTTGGATTGCTAATCCATTGTACGAGTTAATCGTACCGAGGGTTCGAATCCCTCTCTTTCCCTTTCTCCTTTTGATGATGTGTAATAGATAAAATCCTAATAAAATTAGAGCATTTCCACAAATTCAATAAAGTAATAAAAAACCTTTCTTTTTTATTCTTCACGTCCCGGATTACGTCCTGGATCATTAGATAAGAATCCAAATATGAAGAGAGAAACAAAGAATATAACTACAGTGTATACAAAAAGTTTGAGAGTAAGCATTACACAATCTCCAAGATCTTACTTTTTTTTTTCAAAAAAAAAAAAGAGAATAGATTCTCTATTTTTATACCAAATATCTAATTTTGATACCAATAAATCAAGTTATTTATTTTTTTCTAGAAAAAAATAAAATAAAAAAAAAAGGTTTCAGAAAGTCATTTGTAATACGATAATAGTCGAGTCTTTCATATTCAAACAGATTTGCATACCAACATCTAGATATTTTTTTTGGTGAGCTCGAATCTAATTAGGTTCTTTCATTTACGGAAAAGAGGATAAAATTTAGGAAATCGAATGATCCAGATTTAGTATGGCTACCAAAAAAATTCAATGTTTGAATTGATAGTTCGTTCCTACGTCACGATTTTTTTGATCTTTTGAATTGTTGGAAGAATCAAAATCGTGAATTTTTCTAAGACAGTATTAAGAATTTCATCGAAAACTTACAGCTGCTTGCCAAACAAAGGCTAAGAGAAGAAAGAAAAGAGGTATTACGGGCATAACATCTACGATTGGATTCAAAAAGGCATAGGCCTCCGGCAATTTGGCGACTAAAAAAGTGCTGGAAAAAAGGGCAGAATTAAAACAAATACAGATCAAATTAAATATATTAAGCATAACAAAAATTGGTGTTCTTGTGGATAATTTAATTTTGATTGAGTTATTAATATATTTTTTATATAAGGAAAAAAAATAAAGAAAGATAGTCTAAAAAAGACTTTGTTGAACTTACTCAATCAAAAATCCTTTCATTCTCTTATGAGAATGAAAGAAATAATATTTTCATACAATATCTTAATTGAATTCTATGTAATGATCAATAAAGTAAGTTTGATTTGCTATCTACACGTGTCAAAACTCTAGCACCGATGTAATCTATATTTAATTTGGGCTGAAATTGAATTGACGAACAACCAATAGCAATATTACTCTTTTAGTAGTCTTGAATAAAAATCGAAATGGGGCGTAGCCAAGCGGTAAGGCAACGGGTTTTGGTCCCGCTATTCGGAGGTTCGAATCCTTCCGTCCCAGAGTACAGTCATTACGGAATAAATCTTCTATTGACTTTGTATACCATCTTTCTCTTTCTGTTTAAAAATCCAATATTTTTTAAGAATAAAATATTGAAATGAAAAGAAGAATCACCTTTTTTTTCATCATTTCAACCGAATTCAAAAAAATAGATTTGCTTTTTTATTTGTGTGTGATGCAAGTAAGTAAGGTAGAACCATAGATTCTAAGAGTTTTAATTAAAAAAAATATATATATTTATATATATAAATATAGATTTCTATTCAAATTTAGATTTTACATATATAAAATCTAATATGGGATTCATTTGAATTCTGACTGAACCTTTTACGCGTAAATTCACTATTCCATTCATAGAGAAAGAAAAAGTATAGATTACGATATACTGACTGAACTATGACTATTCATGATTCCATAATTGAATCAATTATACAAACTAGAGGAATGTTATGGTAAAACTTCGTTTAAAACGATGTGGTAGAAAGCAACGTGCGACTTGAATTGAAGGACATGATCTGCTGTGGATTTTTTGATCCGCCACTTTTTATATAGGAATATAGGTGCTCTTGGCTCGACATTTTGTGTTCTATTTTACTAAAGTCCTACACCTTTTTGGAATATAAAAAAGAGTACAGGATGGAGCTCGAGGAGAATAGAAAGTTTTTATTCCTTTCGCAGGAGTAAGGATCTAGGGTTAGTGCAAATCAATAAGTTGGAACAACTTCGTAAGTCTTTTTATTTTTATATTGAAAAAAAAAAAGCCCTTTCAAGTAATTTTACAATGGAAAGGTAAATTTTCTTAAAATTGTAAAATTCTTTGAATCAAAAGTTTATCCTGCGTGAATCAAGCGTTTGTATGATTCTTTGATAGAAAGAAAAGAAATCATAAACAAAATAAGGGGCTTGTTGCTGCCCTTTTTTAATAAAACGATTCAAGATCACCGAAGTCATGTCTAAACCCAAAGATTCAAAGTTAAGGATAAAGAATCCTGAAACAAGGAAATCCAGTTTTCAATTGTTTGAACACCTAGATCAGAATGAAGAATCAAAATTGATTCTAAAAAATGAGACAAACAAAAAAAGGCTTAGAGACTACTCAATAAAAAGAGTACTTAAGGATTCTCTGTTGAGATATTTGAGAGTTATTTAACTTGAGTTATGAGAGTACGAATGTTACGAATGCTTTTTATGAAAAAAAATATTTAGGGTTTCAATACTGGCTAATTGATTTAATGTTTTTATTAATCTATTTAATCTTTGAATTTTATACAAAGAGTTAACTTCTATTCATTGAATATTCATTTAATTTTTTTCTCGAGCCGTACGAGGCCAAAGCCTCTTATACGTTTCTAGGGGGGGGTATTATTCTCATATACATCTATCCCAATGCGCCGTTTATCGAATCGTTGCAATTGATGTTCGATCCCGAAGAGAAGGAAGAGATCTTCGGAAAGTGGGTTTTTATGATCCGATAACTAATCAAACTTATTTAAATCTTCCTGCTATTCTCGATTTCCTTAAAAAGGGCGCTCAACCAACAAGAACTGTTCATGATATTTCAAAGAAGGCAGGGATTTTTACGGAATTAAGTCTTAATAAAACTAAATTGAATTAATGAAATATAAAAAAGAGGATGTGAAAGACTCGTATATAGCTTGGTATCAAATTTTATCTACTCTTTTCTTTCCTCCTCTTTCGATTTCATCATATTTATTTTGATTTATTATAATTTCGATTTATTAGTAGTATTCTTCCTAAGGCACGAATACTCAAAAATACCCAGATAACAACTACTATGTTTTATAATCATAAACAAATTTATGAAAATAATTTTGAATATATAGAAATTCTAATTTTTTTATAAATACAAAATTTTACTGTATAGAAAATAATACTGTATATAAAATAATCTATTAATTATTCATTATTCATAAAAAATGAAAGGTCATAAAAAAGGGTCTAAAAAAGTATAAAAAGATTTGAGATTACCCCACCTGGCTTAGTTTTCATTCATTGTATCAACTAACAAACCAAGGGGTTAAGCTTTTTGATTTCTTTTTTCTATTCTTTTCGCTATATTAAAAATTCACAATCATATTGACAACAGTGTATCCACCAAATATAATTCTCTCATAGAGAAATAGATCTATTTATCCCTGACGCACACATGACTGGATTTTGCTTTTTTTTTTTCTTTATTTTGGTTGTATCTACATAATATTTGCAGTACTTTCTTTTTTTGTTTTTTGGGGGTTGCTAACTCAACGGTAGAGTACTCGGCTTTTAAGTGCGACTAGCATCTTTTACACATTTGTATGAAGAAAACGATTCATCCAGATCTGCGGTAGAGTTTGTAAGACCACGACTGATCCTGAAAGGAATGAATGGAAAAAATAGCATGTCGTATCAAGGGAGAATTCAGATAACATTTTTTTGCTTTCCTGATCGGTACAACCTTGTTTTCGGTGCCGACAAAAAAAAAAGAAATTCCAATTTGGTCGAGTGAATAAATATAAATGGATGGATAAAAAAACCAATTTTCCTGATTCCAGGAAAAAAAAAAGAAACGAGCTTCCATTCGTAATTTGAAAAATTACCCGATCTAATTAAATGTTAAAAATAGATTAGTGCCTAATACGGGTATGGGAAGGCATTTTTTTCTTGCGTGTTATTATCAATTTTTTCATGAGTCCTAATTATTTTTTCCCTAGTCCGTTTGGGTTAGGTTGGAGATGGATGTGTAAAAGAAGCAGTATATTGATAAAAAAATATATATATTTCCAAAATCAAAAGAGCGATTAGGTTAAAAAATAAAGGATTTCTAATCATCTTGTTTTGTTATTCTATAATATAACGAACATAAACCTATTAAAGATAGAGAATCCGGTTAGCAGTCTACCTGTTTATGAGGTATCTATTGCTTTCGTAATCTAATACCTTATTTTGACTGTATCGCACTATGTGTCATTTCAGAACTCAAGAAAATAAAGACTTTACTTTTAGTTCAAATCGAATTTCAATCCAAATGGAGAAATTTCAAGGATATTTAGAGTTCGATGGGGCTCGGCAACAGAGTTTTCTATATCCACTTTTTTTTCGGGAGTATATTTATGTACTTGCTTATGATCATGGTTTAAATAGATTAAATAGAAATCACTCTATTTTCTTGGAAAATGCGGATTATGACAAAAAATATAGTTCGCTAATTGTGAAACGCTTAATTTTGCGAATGTATGAACAGAATTGTTTGATTAGTCCCACTAAGGATTTGAGCAAAAATCCCTTTTTGGGGCATACCAATCTTTTCTATTATCAAATGATATCTGTCTTATTTGCAGTGATTGTAGAAATTCCATTTTCCCTAAGATTAGGATCCTCTTTCGAAGGAAAACAATTAAAAAAATCTTATAATTTACAATCAATTCATTCAATATTTCCCTTTTTAGAAGACAAATTATCACATTTTAATTATGTATTAGATGTACTAATACCTTACCCCATCCATCTAGAAATATTGGTTCAAACCCTACGTTACCGGGTAAAAGATACCTCTTCTTTGCATTTTTTTCGGTTCTGTCTATACGAGTATTGCAATTGGAAGAATTTTGATATTAAAAAAAAATCTATTTTGAATCCACGATTTTTCTTGTTCTTATATAATTCTCATGTATGTGAATACGAATCCATCTTTTTTTTTCTACGCAAGCGGTCTTCTCATTTACGATCGACATCTTATGAAGTCCTTTTTGAGCGAATTTTTTTCTATGGAAAAATACAACATTTTTTAAAAGTCTTGGTTACAAATTTTCCGGCGATCCTAGGGTTGCTCAAGGATCCTTTCCTACATTATGTTAGATATCACGGAAAATGCATTCTGGCAACAAAGGATACGCCGCTTCTGATGAATAAATGGAAATATTATTTTATTAATTTATGGCAGTGTTATTTTTCCGTATGGTTTC